GATCTCGGACCTATGAATGGGAATATTCCCGATACTCACAAAGAAAAGGGGAAGTGACTTGGACAAAAAGGGAAGTGACTTGGACAAAAAGAAACGAAGTGACTTAAACAAATCTTGTTTGTCGATAGCCTCGGACCAATCAATCGAATATTGATTAATACGTAATCGATCGAACACTACTTGAAAATGGTTCTTCTGGTCAGAAATGAAATGTTCCTGGAAATTCTTGCTCCCATTGGACCATTTGTATCTGTATGCATCAGGATCCCGATTCATGGATCTCTCGGTTCGAGAAATAAGAGGATCAAACCATTTCTTCTGACTCTTTTTCAAATTCGATAAATATTGGTTGATCATATATTTCATTATAGTTATATGATTCAGAGTATCATTTCCTATTTGATCCCTTTGAATTTCATATTCGAAGTTGCGATCGGATCTATTCATTAAAAAGAATCGATTCGATACACTTCTTATGTACCCATAGGTGTTATATTGGATTTGCATCAGATTTCGGATCAATCTATATTGATTGACTGCCTCCATTATGTTGTTGCTAGCAAATACCGCCGTTTTTATTTTTGGATCTTCCAAATAATTCCCGCAGTAGATCCGGACCAATTTTTTTCTGATCCTTCGATAAAAAGATTCATTCTCTTCATAAAAAAGAGGAGGTAGAATCAATAAAGATTTCTTTTTCGATTCATCTCTGGAGTTGAATACCTTATTCAAGAATTTTTTTTGATCTAACCCGTAGGAATCAATAGAAAAGGCAAATCTCCTATGATACACCAGATCCGGCCCGGTTATTGATAGAGTGAATAGATCTGCCATTTCTTGAAATCTCTCTTCTGATTCAAAATCATGGTGTAACGTGTATCCCCCCTTGTTCCGGCCATGGAATAGATGAAATAAATAAAAAAATGGATTTTTGTTCAAGAATGAAATCTTATTGGAACTGTCCATATCCGGTGCATCCTTCGGAACCATATCAGATCCCGGATCTGATGAAATAGGATGAATTGAGACGGTATTTTGTAAATACGTAATTATCTTGAATATATCAACCATTTCTTTATTTTCCGATCGCCTGGAAAGAACAAAAGAAACATCCTGTTTTTTCTTCAAAAATTTCTGATCTCTAGTGGACCTCTCAGTAGGATTCGAACCCAGATGAAGTTCTGACCATCTGTCAGAGAAAAAAGAACGAATTGATCTTGTAGGATTCCCAAGAAATTCTGCGATTTCTTCCGGAAGCAGATGATTATTCATCTGCTTCTCACGTTCCGCGAATAGCCGGGACATTGAGGAAGATCCAAAAAGGCATTTCGGGAATCGATCTGATTCTATCTCTGTTCCTTCCGTTTGAAGAAAGGAAGGATCCCAAAGAATCGATCTTTCTTTTTGAATATTTGACAATGCATTCCGTACCTTGCTAAAAAACCGATCCTTGTTTACCAACCACACATTGTCTAACCAAATCAAATTCTCTCTCGATACGTTCCTCAAAAAATCCGATTCGTGCTGATTCTTTCCCCAACTAACGAAGAGATCTTGGTGGAATTGCCACATATGAAATTGAGCACAATTTTGCAAAGAAATATCCCACTTGTTTCTCGAGAAGAGATGGGAAACATGCTCAATATAATTTGATTGAATAGTTGCCTCAGCTCCTTGTTGTTTGAAGAACCCCCCCCCTTCAATTGGTCTTTTTTCACGAAAAGCAGACATGAGATAACAAATCAAGTCTTTCCCTAAGACTTCGAATAGCTGTCCCGAATTCAAGTTGAGTATGTTTCGCTTCTTCCTCGGAGAAAGACGATCAAACAATTCCCAATCATGGTCCTTGCGGATCATATCATCCGTATAGGATAAAAAAAGAAACTCCAGATATTTGCTATCTTTCTCTTTGAATGAGATCTCAATTCCAACTACGGTTTTATTAGATACCTTACAACTAGAATCCCTCTTTTTTCCGATCCGGTTCCTCCACCACCGCGAACCCCGGTTAGATTCAGGCATGATACACTTTTTATTTATTGGGAGAACCCAAGTACTCTCTTGCGAATCCATGAAACAACTCTCAGAAATATTTTTCCCTTTTGGAAGATACAGGGGCGAAACAATCAACCTATTGATATTGCAAGACCAAAAAGATTCTTCCAATGTCTCATTTCTGGGTCCAATGGAATTCATAGGTATAGGAAGAAGCCCCATCAAATAGAGATTTTTTCTTTCGACAATCTTTCGATTGTTAATACGAGATATAAGGACCGCTACTACAAGCAGTATTATACCTTTGATCGTGAAATATCGATTGCTTCTTGAACCCTGTGAATCACGTGAAAGTAGGATACTCCAAATTCGGGGGTCAAAGAGTTTCATAAAACGTTCTTGGTGGAAAAGAATGTGAGTGAAAGATCCCACTGAATCGAATTTGGTCCATGAATCTAAGAAATAGTGAGAATTCTTGATCTCTCTCAATATCTCTCTCAATTCGAAGATCCAGGATTTGAATTGATGTCCTCTCATTGATTCCTCCTAAAGATTTCATTTCAATTGGAATTTGGTTATTTACGATGTACGATGATCCCTGTTAAGCATCCATGGCTGAATGGTTAAAGCGCCCAACTCATAATTGGCAAATTCGTAGGTTCAATTCCTGCTGGATGCACGCCAATGGGAACGTTCAATAAGTCTATTAGAATTGGCTCTGTATCAATGGAATCTCATCATCCATACATACCGAATTGGTATGGTATATTCATACCATAACATATGAACAGTAAGAACTAGAATTCTTATTGATACTGGAACTCATAGGGAAGAAAATGGATTTATGGATGGAATCAAATATGCAGTATTTACAGAAAAAAGTATTCGGTTATTGGGGAACAATCAATATACTTCTAATGTCGAATCAGGATCAACTAGGACAGAAATAAAGCATTGGGTCGAACTCTTCTTTGGCGTCAAGGTAATAGCTATAAATAGTCATCGAGTCCCGGGAAAGGGTAGAAGAATGGGACCTATTATGGGACATACAATGCATTACAAACGTATGATCATTACGCTTCAACCAGGTTATTCTATTCCACCTCTTATAGAGAAAAGAACTTAAAGCAAAATACTTAATAACACGGCGATACATTTATACAAAACTTCTACCCCGAGCACACGCAATGGAGCCATAGACAGTCAAGTAAAATCCAATCCACGAAATAATTTGATCCATGGACAGCGTCGTTGTAGTAAAGGTCGTAATGCCAGAGGAATCATTACCGCAGGGCATAGAGGGGGAGGTCATAAGCGTCTATACCGTAAAATAGATTTTCGACGGAATGATAAAGACATATCTGGTAGAATCGTAACCATAGAATACGACCCTAATCGAAATGCACACATTTGTCTCATACACTATGGGGATGGTGAGAAGAGATATATTTTACATCCCAGAGGGGCTATAATTGGAGATACCATTGTTTCTGGTACAGAAGTTCCTATATCAATGGGAAATGCCCTACCTTTGAGTGCGGTTTGAACTATTGATTTACGTAATTGGAAGTAACCAATTAGGTTTACGACGAAACCTAGAAATCGATCACTGATCCAATTTGAGTACCTCTACGGGAGAAACCTCAGCAGAAAACTGTTGAGTAACGGCAGCAAGTGATTGAGTTCAGTAGTTCCTCATAGAAAATTATTGACTCTAGAGATATGGTAATATGGAGAAGACAAAAAAAAAATTGTTTGAAGCACGCACAGAACCGGAGAGCGCCCCTTGTTTCAAAGAGAGGAGGCCGGGTTATTCACATTTAATTTGATGGTCAGAGGCGAATTAAAAGCTAAGCAGTGGTAATTATAAAGATCCCCCGGGGAAAAATAGAGATGTCTCCTACGTTACCCGTAATATGTGGAATGGAAGTATTGACGTAATTTCATAGAGTCATTCGGTCTGAATGCTACATGAAGAACATAAGCCAGATGACGGAACGGGGAGACCTAGGATGTAGAAGATCATAACATGAGTGATTCGGCAGATTTGGATTCCTATATATCCACTCATGTGATACTTCATCATACGATTCATATAAGATCCATCTGTCTAGATATCATCATATACATCTAGAAAGCCGTATGCTTTGGAAGAAGCTTGTACAGTTTGGGAAGGGGTTTTTATTGATAAAAAAGAAGAATCTACTTCAACCGATATGCCCTTAGGCACGGCCATACATAACATAGAAATCACACTTGGAAAGGGTGGACAATTAGCTAGAGCGGCAGGTGCTGTAGCGAAACTGATTGCAAAAGAGGGTAAATCGGCCACATTAAGATTACCATCTGGGGAGGTCCGTTTGATATCCAAAAACTGCTTAGCAACAGTCGGACAAGTGGGTAATGTTGGGGTGAACCAAAAAAGTTTGGGTAGAGCCGGATCTAAGCGTTGGCTAGGTAAGCGTCCTGTAGTAAGAGGAGTAGTTATGAACCCTGTAGACCATCCCCATGGGGGCGGTGAAGGGAGAGCTCCGATTGGTAGAAAAAAACCCACAACTCCTTGGGGTTATCCTGCGCTTGGAAGAAGAAGTAGGAAAAGGAAAAAATATAGTGATAGTTTTATTCTTCGTCGCCGTAAATAAATAAGAATATAGAAAACTGAATTTTTAGAATTTGAAATAATGTGATGGGCGAACGACGGGAATTGAACCCGCGCGTGGTGGATTCACAATCCACTGCCTTGATCCACTTGGCTACATCCGCCCCTTATCTAGCTAAAGGATTTTAGCTTTTTTCTTTTTCCATTCATCATTATTGTATTTATTCTTACCTTCATACTTAGATCGATATATTGGGCATAGAATGCCAATTTTTAAAATGTAATGTAATAAAGGAGTAATCCCCTGTGACACGTTCAATAAAAAAAAATCCTTTTGTAGCTAATCATTTATCGGCAAAAATTGAAAAACTAAACATAAGGGAGGAGAAAGAAATAATAGTAACTTGGTCTAGGGCATCTACCATTATACCCACAATGATTGGCCATACAATTGCTATTCATAATGGAAAGGGGCATTTACCTATTTATATAACAGATCGTATGGTGGGTCATAAATTGGGAGAATTCGTGCCTACTCTAACTTTCGCAAGACATGCAAAAACCGATAATAAATCTCGTCGTTAATTTTTTTCATTTTTTTTTTTTTTAATTAAAAAAAAATATATAAGATTTTAATTATATAAGTAAAATGAGACAGTTTTTATTCATTTAGTGGGGATAACCTTATGATAAATAGAAAGAACTCGCGTTGGAATACAGAAATTAAAGCTTTAGCTCAACATAAACATATATGTATGTCGGTTTTCAAAGCACGAAGAGTAATTGATCAGATTCGTGGACGCTCCTATGAAGAAGCACTTATGATACTAGAACTTATGCCTTATCGAGCATCTTATCCCATTTTGAAATTAGTTTTTTCCGCGGCAGCAAATGCTAGTAATAACATGGGCTTAAACAAAGCTTATTTATTTATTAGTAAAGCTGAAGTTAACGCAGGTACTATTGTGAAAAAATTAAGACCCCGGGCTCGAGGACATAGTTATCCGATAAAAAGACCTACTTGTCATATAACAATTATATTGAGGGATAAAACTAAATTATTTAAAGATGAATCTTAACTTTCGATTCATCTTTCGAAAAATATATATGGAAAGATAATCTAATAGAAAAATATGGGACAAAAAATAAATCCACTTGGTTTCAGACTTGGTACAACCCAAAGTCATCATTCCTTTTGGTTCGCACAACCACAAAATTATTCCGCGGGTATACAGGAAGATGAAAAAATACGGAATTGTATCAAGGATTATGTACAAAAAAATAAGAGAACGTCCTCAGGTTTCGAAGGAATAGCACGTATACAAATAAAAAAAAGAATCGATTTGATCCAAGTCATAATCCATATTGGATTCTCTAATTTATTAATAGAGGGCCGAATACGAGGAATCGAAGAATTACAGATGAATGTACAAAAGGAGTTTCATTCTATGAACCGTAGACTCAACATTGCTATAACAAGAGTTGAAAAACCTTATAGACAACCCAATATTCTTGCGGAATATATAGCTTTACAATTAAAAAATAGAGTTTCATTTCGAAAAGCAATGAAAAAAGCTATTGAATTAACTGAACAAACAGATACAAAAGGAATTCAAGTACAAATTGCCGGGCGTATCGATGGAAAAGAAATTGCACGCGTCGAATGGATCAGAGAGGGTAGGGTTCCTCTACAAACAATTCGTGCTAAAATTGATCATTGTTCCTATACAACTCGAACTATCTATGGAGTATTAGGCATAAAAATTTGGATATTTGTAGATGAGAAATAATGGACCTTTATTTGTCTTGCGGTTCTGTCCAGTGATAGAACAAAAAAAAAAGAAAAAAATGACAAATTTTATTTTTTTTTCCATTAAATCAAACAAAACTGAGCAATTCAAATTCTATAAGGTTGAATAAAAATTAGATTGATCATTTAAGAGAATTGCTATGCTTAGTGTGTGACTCGTTAGTTTTTTTGTTAGTTTATAGTATAGTTGGAATTCAAAAAATTTGACCGACCCTCACTATGAGCTTACTAACTATATAAACTAATAACCAACTTATGGCTTCGTTTCATATTGTCGAGATTCCAAGAAACAGTCACTATATGACTAGATCGATCATATAGTTGTAGCAACTGAAATTTTTTCATAAAAATTTGAAATCTTATTATAAGTTATAAGTTGCGAAACAAAAATAAAGGGATGTGGATAAATGGAAGGATGATAGAAAGAAAGAACACAAAGTATCAATAATATATGATTCCAATAATGTATGGTTTATGAATTATCTCACAAAAGGCAATGTGATAAAGCATCAATACTGAATATAATATCAATAATTAAAGATAACGAGCCTCGGGTTAATATAAACTAAGAAAATTAACTCAGGAACGAATTTTGTTGGGGTTCCATTGCGGAGTTCGGGCCTAACCATTAACGAAGAGGCTATGGGAACGACAGAACCCATGATTGCATAGGATTTCATGAAAACAAACGAATCCTAATGATTCATTGGGTGGGATGGCGGAACGAACCAAGAACAAATTGATTTATTCTAAAAGTAACAAGGTCTTGACCCTACGAATGTAGCACGAAAGAGTCAATATTCGCCCGCGAAACCCTTAGTTTTTAGTTATTGATCTACATTTTGTTTTAGCGCGATTCGATACAAAATAAATAATGTTGATCTGGTATATAAAGCTTACTCTTAACTATATAACATAACAATACTAAACTATCCTAGAATAACAAAATCAAATAATATAACAAAACAAAATAACATAATAAATTCCATTACATTACTAAGTGTATTGTGTATCATTGTATTAATATTAAATATATGTGTATCCGTAGTAATATTAATGAATCATTTCATTCGCGAGGAGCCGGATGAAAAGAAACTCTCATGTCCGGTTCTGCAGTAGAGATGTAATTTAATTAAGAAAGAACCATCAACTATAACCCCAAAAGAACAAAATTTCGTAAACAACATAGAGGAAGAATGAAAGGAATATCTTGTCGAGGCAATCGTATTTGTTTCGGCGGATACGCTCTTCAAGCACTTGAACCCGCTTGGATCACGGCTAGACAGATGGAAGCAGGACGAAGAGCAATGACACGATATGCGCGTCGTGGCGGAAAAATATGGGTACGTATATTTCCCGACAAACCTGTTACAGTAAGACCCGCAGAAACACGTATGGGTTCGGGGAAGGGGGCCCCCGAATATTGGGTATCCGTTGTTAAACCGGGTCGAATACTTTATGAAATGGGCGGAGTATCAGAAACTGTAGCCAGAGCAGCTATTAAAATAGCTGCGTGCAAGATGCCTATACGAACTCAATTCGTTATTGAGGGATAGGGATGCAGAAATTAAAAGATAAGGTGATGATGAAAAATAGAAGTTTATTTTTTTATAGACAGACAATATTTCTTTTTATTTCTTTTTTATCCTTTGCAGCAAAATAACAGATTAAAATAAAAATGATATGATTCAACCTCAGACCCTTTTGAATGTAGCGGATAATAGTGGAGCTCGAAAATTGATGTGTATTCGAGTCCTAGGAGCTGGTAACCAACGATATGCTCATATTGGTGACGTTGTTGTTGCCGTAATCAAAGAAGCAGTACCAAATATGCCTCTAGAAAGATCAGAAGTTATTAGGGCTGTAATTGTGCGTACATGTAAAGAACTCAAACGTTACAACGGCATGATAATACGATATGATGACAATGCCGCAGTTGTTATTGATCAAGAAGGAAATCCAAAAGGAACTCGAGTTTTTGGTGCGATCGCTCGGGAATTGAGACAGTTGAATTTTACTAAAATAGTTTCATTAGCTCCCGAGGTATTATAAATACTAGTAGTATATTAAATAAACTTATGATATAGCGGGGTATTTGGAATGGGTCAAGTCAATTAGTAGATTGTGTATCACGCATATACTTTTAATTAATTTAATTAATATAAATAAATTTATTTATTATTTATTAAAATAATAAATAAACATGTTGATTATATAAAAATTAGGGGGTACCAATAATTATAGTTCGCCATGGGTAAGGATACTATTGCCGATATAATAACTTCTATAAGAAATGCTGACATGGATAAAAAAAGAACGGTTCGAATAGCATCTACTAATATTACCGAAAACATTGTAAAAATACTTCTACGAGAGGGTTTTATCGAAAACGTTCGTAAACATCAGGAAAGTAACAAATGTTTCTTGGTTTTAACCCTACGACATAGACGGAATCGAAAGGGAATATATAGAACTATTTTAAAACGTATCAGCCGACCCGGTCTACGAATCTATTCCAACTATCAACAAATTCCTAAGATTTTAGGTGGAATGGGAATTGTAATTCTTTCGACTTCTCGAGGTATAATGACAGATCGAGAAGCTCGACTAGAAAAAATCGGGGGAGAAATTTTGTGTTATATATGGTGATCTTACACCCCTTCCTCCTGTTATCTTAATTTTATCTCTAACTTCCCTTTTGGAAAAAGAGAGTAAAAATCAATTATATAACCCTTTCTCCATTAGTTGATACTTCAAGAGGCTTACCTCGAATAAAAGACTAAAATTAATTCATAAAAATAAAAGTTTAATTACTGAATCGCTTCCCAACGGTATGTTCCGGGTCCTTTTACTTTTAGATAATGAAGATCTAATTCTAGGTTATGTTTCAGGGAGGATACGGCACAGTTTTATATAGATACTACCATGAGATAGAGTCAAAATTGAAATAAGTGGTTATGATTCAACCAGGGGACGTAGAATTTATAGAATTCACAAATTCGAACTATTGGGTGATTTTTTAAACATTCCTTTCATAGGGATACAATTTTAAGTTAAAAAAATCAAGAAACTTATTTTTTCAAGGAGTAGATTCAGAATTAAGATAAGGAATGAGAAATATGAAAATAAGGGCTTCTGTTCGTAAAATTTGTGAAAAATGTCGACTTATCCGTAGGCGTGGACGGATTATAGTGATTTGTTCCAATCCGAGACATAAACAGAGACAAGGGTAATCTTTCTAAACTAAATAAAGAATTTTCTAAAAGAAAAAGAAGGACCCGTGTAAAAGAATCTGTTTTAACATGAAATGGATATCTCCGTATCTTTCCGTATATTTCTGACTCATATTTATGAGATGATAAAATATGACAAAACCTATACCAAGAATTGGTTCGCGTAAGAATGGGCGTATTGGTTCACGCAAGAATGGACGTAGAATACCAAAAGGTGTTATTCATGTTCAAGCAAGTTTCAACAATACCATTGTAACTGTTACAGATGTACGAGGACGAGTAGTTTCTTGGGCCTCCGCGGGTACTTCTGGATTCAAAGGCACAAAACGAGGGACACCCTATGCTGCTCAAGCGGCAGCTATAAATGCTATTCGTACGGTGGTTGATCAGGGCATGCAACGAGCAGAAGTTATGATAAAAGGCCCCGGTCTCGGAAGAGATGCAGCATTACGAGCCATCCGTAGAAGTGGTCTACTATTAAGTTTCGTGCGCGATGTAACACCTATGCCACATAATGGATGTCGACCCCCTAAAAAAAGACGTGTGTAGAAATAAGAATTAAATGGATTTCAAGAGAAATAAATGATTCAATGATCTGATTAAATAACAATATTTAGTATGGTTCGAGAGGGAGTAGGAGGGTCCACTCGAACATTACAGTGGAAGTGTGTTGAATCAAAAATAGATAGTAAGCGTCTTTATTATGGTCGTTTCATTCTGTCCCCGCTTATGAAAGGTCAAGCCGATACCATAGGTATTGCCATGCGAAGGGCTTTACTTGGAGAAATAGAAGGAACATGTATCACACGCGCAAAATCTGAGAAGGTACCACATGAATATTTTACAATAGTAGGTATTAAAGAATCAGTCCACGAAATATTAATAAATTTGAAAGAAATTGTATTGAGAAGTACTCTATATGGAGTTAGAGACGCATCTATTTGCGTCAGAGGTCCTAGACACGTAACTGCTCAAGATATCATCTCACCACCTTCTGTGGAAATAGTGGACACGACACAGCATATAGCTAACCTGACGGAACCAATTGATTTGTGTATTGAATTACAAATCAATAGGGATCGCGGATATCGTATGAAACCCACAAATAACTCTCAAGATGGAAGTTACCCTATAGATGCCATATTCATGCCTATTCGAAATGCAAATCATAGTATTCATTCTTATGGGGATGGAAATGAAAAACAAGAGATACTTTTTCTAGAAATATGGACAAACGGGAGTTTAACTCCTAAGGAAGCACTTTATGAAGCTTCTCGTAATTTGATTGATTTATTTATTCCTTTTCTACATGCGGAGGAAGAGGGCATTAATTTCACGGAAAATAAAAACAGGTTTACTCTATCCCCTTTTACCTTTCAAGATAGATTAACTAATTTAAAGAAAAACAAAAAAATAATTCCATTGAAATTTATTTTTATTGACCAGTTAGAATTGCCTTCCAGGACCTATAATTGTCTCAAAAGATCCAATATACATACATTATTGGACCTTTTGAGTAATAGTAATAGTCAAGAAGACCTTATGAGAATTGAATATTTTCGCATAGAAGATGTAAAACAGATATTGGACACCCTACCAGAAGCATTTCACAATTGATTTACTTAATAAAAAATTTTCATTTTAAATCCATTCTATAATAATAATAAATATAAATGATATATTATTATTATAGAATGGATTTAGTTTTTAATCTTCAGCACGATCCATACTCAGCTCAAAATGGAATATAATCAAATTAATGTATCTAAAGTCTCGCTTCAAAGTAAATTGTCCTTAGATACTTAATACTTATGTACGGTATTTCAAAGTTTAATTGATTTGAATTTGAAAAAGACCTAAAGTGAGGGATTTATCAATAGGTAATGTTGCTCCAATACCTAACCAAAGAGCTACTGCGGTACCGATAAAAAAGACTGTTGTAGCTACTGGACGACGAAATGGATTTTGGAATTTATTAACATTCTCCAAAAAGGGTACTGTCAATAATCCTGTTGGTACTGAAACCATTAAAAGAACACCCAATAACTTATTGGGTACTGTACGGAGTATTTGAAATACGGGAAAGAAGTACCATTCAGGTAATATTTCCAAAGGAGTCGCAAATGGATCCGCCGGTTCACCAATCATTGACGGTTCTAGAACCGCTAAGCCCACGTTACACGCAATAGTACCTAGAATTACTACCGGAAAAATATATAAAAGATCATTGGGCCATGCGGGTTCTCCATAATAATTATGCCCCATCCCTTTCGCCAATTTAGCTCTTAATACAGGATCATTCAAATCAGGTTTTTTTGTTATTGGGATAGGTGAATTCTTAATTCTTATGGATCCATCCCCCGAAGGAACCGGACATGATAATTTTTAATCATCCGGCTCGAGCAAGAATCAAAGGAATAATAGAAATAGATCCGTATCAAATCTATATTTCATGCATATCCGTGCTATATATTAATATATAATAACTCGATGTAAGATAAGAAATGCCCGATTCAATTTTCCGAAGTTGCAATTATTCATTGAAAAGAATTAAGTTCTTACAGATAAATGCTCAATATCCAAGTAGGCTTACAAATTTGATCATGATCAAGTGCTTTTTGGATTGTCTCATGTCTTTTGATTGTTATTTATCCCCGTAACATTTCGATTTTATTACATACAAACAAAGTATTTACTTGTTACTAATAAAGTCTAGCCTCTGTTCTTCCTTAGATCCCTTATTTCACTCCGATAGTATCATAGATCTGGATCAATGCATAGGAAATGAATGCATTTCTATACTATGAAATAAAATTAAAATAAGTAAGTGGAATAGATACAACATTAGGTCGTGCCACATTGTTTATTCTATGGGATCTTGCGGAGCCTACTCATACATGACATGATTCGGGTATGATCATAGAAAAAATTCTCCTCAAGTGAACCGGCATATCCCTACTATGTAGGGGGACTTACGTGGTGGTTGGATGCGGAGACACATTTTATTTGGTTGTAAATTCCAACGTGGCAGATCAAATCATATATCTGCATGGCCCAATCAATAGTTCAAGTCACACACTCCCATAATCCATCTTCTCTTCAGAGAATCCACTTCAACTATTGGTATCAAATAAGAAATACAATACTTCAGAGTTGAAGAGAGGTATCCAACCAAATAACATGTCTTATTTTTCAATAATCCATATTTGTAGCAATGAAATACAAAACTATTTTTTCTTCCTCCCCGAAATGATATATAATCAATTACAAATATATATATGATATATTTTCTCTATAAAGGACCTGAAATACCTTGCTTACGTATCATTGGGAAGTGCATTAACATAAATACGGCAGTAAGAAGAGGCAATACAAAAGTGTGTAAACTATAAAAACGGGTCAAAGTGGATTGGCCCACACTAGCACTTCCGCGTAATAGCTCTACCAAAGGTAATCCTATTACGGGAATCGCTTCAGGTACGCCTGTCACAATTTTGACTGCCCAATAACCAATTTGGTCCCGAGGTAAAGAATAACCAGTTACACCAAAAGACGCAGTCAATACGGCCAGAATCACACCTGTAACCCAAGTTAATTCACGAGGTTTTTTAAATCCCCCTGTGAGATACACACGAAATACGTGCAAGATCATCATTAGAACCATCATACTTGCTGACCATCGATGAACTGATCGGATTAACCAACCAAAGTTAGCCTCAGTCATTATGTATTGAACAGAGGAAAAAGCCTCTGTAACGGTTGGACGATAGTAAAAAGTCATAGCAAAACCTGTGGCTACTTGTACTAAAAAACAAGTAAGTGTGATCCCCCCTAGACAATAAAATATGTTGACATGAGGAGGAACATATTTACTAGTTATATCATCTGCAATCGCCTGAATCTCGAGACGTTCTTCGAACCAATCATATACTTTATTGGGATAGGTAACCAAAAAATAGACCCCCCCTGAGAACCGTATATGAGAATTTAACCTCGTACGGCTCAAGCAGAAACAACACAAATCAAATACGGATTTTAACGGATATGTAATAGAAAGTTCAAATTCAAATTAGCCACTTGATTCAATTTGCCCCAAAAATACCAAATAACAAAAATCCGGAATCTCTTCTTTGTGATGATAATGCCAAAAATATCAAGTTGGCTCCCTCGTTCGTCTTTTTATTTATGTTAATTGTTAAAATAAAGGCCTCTTGAATCTTCTCTTTCCTATTATTTTTGATTTGTTCTTTTTTGTGTAATAATACAGATTAACTCTTGTTTTACTAGTTATTGATAGGAATTCCCTTGTTGAGACCCTGTCAATCAATTGACACCTCAGATTCATACTAGAACCACGATGATTTAATAAAGCCCACGCTAAACGCAAAGGTTCTGTGAGTTAAGAACCATTTGATCATCACTTCTCCAATTTCAATGAATGGATGTTATTAATAATTCAAAAAATATAAAGAAATGGGTGTCCGTTGACCAAATTTAGTCTGAAGGAAGAAAAAGCGTTTAATTTATAAAATACCTATTTGCATTTTTTTTTTTTTTTTTTTAGTCCGGTCGCGAGGTCTGACTAAATAGTAAGTATGAATCATAGTTCAAATATTTCTTTTCTTGATCTATTCTACAATATTCATATTCCGTGCTCCAGATACTAGAATAAATATCCGACGAGGTAGAATCATCTTGATAGAGATGACAGACTATTCTCTGTATTATCAATAGGATCAATTATAACAAGTCACACACTCATATTCCGGAAATACCGAAACAAAAAAATTCCACGGTCGAACTACCAGAATGAGAAATCTGAGTCTTAAGTGCGTTTTTATTTTTTTATTGAAAAACTAAAACTAGGACTTTATAGTCCTCAGGAACCTAATTCATTGAAATTCCATCCAATAAAACGGATGAATTATAAATTTCCAAAATGATAGATAGAAATATCGCAAACAGAGCCATTGCGACCCCCATAAGTGGTGTAGTCCCCCAGCCCGGAGCTACTTTACCATATTCCGAATTCAATGGTTTCAATAAACTTCCTATATTAGTTTGTCTTGGCCTAGATTTAGAACTATCCTCAACGGTTTGTGTAGCCATAAATCTTATTTAATGATTGGTTAAGATCTGTTGACTTTGTATACCATTTGGTTGTAGTTGTAAATAAACGATCTTATCGTAGATCCATTGTGATCCTTAAATTATCTAGAAATGGAAACAGCAACCCTAGTCGCCATCTTCATATCTGGTTTACTTGTAAGCTTTACTGGGTACGCCTTATATACCGCTTTTGGGCAACCCTCTCAACAATTAAGAGATCCATTCGAAGAACACGGGGACTAATTGAAGTAATGAGCCTACCAATGGTAGGCTCGTTACTTCAAATTAAGATGATCAAAAATTATTTTTTAGTCGGAACCTTAGGTGGTTCTCGAAAAAAGATAGCGAAAAAAATTATTCCTAAAGTCGAGACTAAGAGAAATGTATAAACCAATGCTTCCATAGATTTGATCGTGGTTTACAATTATAGCTTCCACACCTATTCATTTTGGATCATTTACTATAGTAAAGAAAGGGAAAGAATTAAAGATGGCGATTCAATCAAGTCACGATTTTTCTGGTACCTTATGTCATCAAATAAAAAAAGTGGAGACGAAAGATACCAGAGTAATATTCTATCAGACTACTTGTCTTCTTGTAGTTGGATCTCCAAGTTTTTGGAATGCTCCAAATTCTACTTGAGAATCCAAATCTGGATCAATACCAGCAAAAACATCTCTGAACAAGGTTCTAGCGCCATGCCAAATGTGTCCGAAAAAGAAGAGCAAAGCAAATGTAGCATGCCCAAAAGTGAACCAACCCCTTGGACTGCTCCGAAAAACACCATCGGATTTCAAAGTAGCTCGGTCTAATTCAAAAATTTCACCTAATTGGGCGCGTCTAGCATATTTTTTCACAGTAGCAGGATCACTATAACTGACTCCATTGAGTTCGCCACCATAGAACTCGACAGTTACACCTACTTGTTCGACACTATACTTGGATTCTGCCCTTCTAAAAGGAACATCGGCTCTCACAATTCCGTCTCCGTCTACCAAAACTACGGGGAATGTTTCAAAAAAAGTGGGCATACGACGTACAAAAAGCTCGCGGCCTTCTTTATCTCTAAAGATGGGGTGTCCTAACCATCCAACAGCTATTCCATCCCCGCTGTCCATTGAGCCGGCTCTGAATAATCCCCCTTTTGCCGGATTATTACCAATGTAATCATAAAAAGCTAATTTTTCGGGGATTTTAGACCAAGCTTCCGAAAAACTCAGATTTTCAGCTAGTCCTGTGCCAACTCTTCGATAGATTTCTTGCTGGAAGTATCCCTGATCCCACTGATAACGAGTGGGGCCAAATAATTCGATTGGGGTAGTTGCTGAACCATACCACATAGTTCCAGCAACTACGAAAGCTGCGAAAAAAACAGCAGCGATACTGCTGGAAAGTACAGTTTCAATATTGCCCATACGTAATCCTTTGTATAGACGTTGAGGCGGACGGACACTAAGATGAAATAAACCCGCTAATATGCCCAATGTACCCGCTGCAATATGATGAGAGGCTATTCCTCCCGAAACAAACGGATCAAAACCTTCTGCGCCCCACGCTGGATTTACAGATTGTACTTTTCCAGTTAGCCCATAAGGATCGGACACCCATATTCCAGGACCATACAAGCCTGTTACATGAAATGCGCCAAAGCCAAAGCAAGCCAACCCTGAGAGAAATAAATGAATTCCAAAGATCTTGGGCAAATCCAAAGAAGGTTTTCCGGTACGTTCATCAGAGAATATTTCTAGATCCCAATACACCCAATGCCAGATAGCTGCCAAGAAGCACAAGCCAGAAAACACAATATGTGCCCCTGCCACACCTTCGTAACTCCAAATACCCGGATTCGGTATAGTTCCTCCTGAAATATTCCACCCACCCCATGAATTGGTTATTCCTAAACGAGTCATAAAGGGTATAACGAACATACCCTGTCTCCACATTGGATCAAGAACCGGGTCAGAAGGATCAAAAACTGATAATTCGTATAGAGCCATCGAGCCGGCCCAACCAGAAACTAGAGCTGTATGCATTATATGGACAGAAAGCAACCGACCGGGATCATTCAATACGACAGTATGAACACGATACCAAGGTAAACCCATGGAAATACCCCTTTTTTATCAAATATCAAAGAAAAATGGACACTCTGTAACTTTATCGCATTGAAAAGACTATACTATGTTATGTACCTAACCTTTTCAGTAGATTTTGTCTAAGAAAAGGTTAAGATTTATTTCGTTCCATTGAAAATAACGGAACAATTTTGTTCGTAAGAACAAAGAGAAGCAGATCTATTCTATACTCGATAAGTACCAATACGCAATGGGGGTTGGGCCCCCCTTTTTTTTGTAGAATGAATGCGTAGATACTTGTTTATCATTCAAATGATCGACCCGCTCGTGAAAATTCTTTATTCATTCTGTCTTCTTCCGGAAATCTTCACCCAATCCATGTATCCAATTTATGTTTAAAATAGAATAAACAGAAAAAAATGAAGACAATAAATTCATTGGTACGTTTCCATATTAAAGTGAAGTATAGTACTTAACTTTTTTCTTTAATTTAATGCCCGTTGGTGTTCCAAAAGTACCTTTTCGGAATCCTGGAGAGGAAGACGCAGTTTGGGTTGACGTATAGTGCGGCTTGTCAGATATATTAGGTCATATGGGGTTTACCCGTTGTCTCCACCGATCGGGATATCCTCCGTTTCGCCCAAGAAATATTGATTGAACCATCAATTATTCGGAGCGTGAAGTGCACTTAGATCCATTTATATTGGGGATCAATATTATTAAGAATTTATGGTTAACTTGTAACGATAAAATAAAGTATCCAGGCTCCGTTCATAAAATATCAAATTGGTAATATATATGATTACTATTTGTATCATAAACATTCTTTAATTTATATTTAATTTATGCTTTCTATATATTATTAGGAGTGATCTCAAATTGCCATTGAATGGCATGGAATAATAAGATGAATACATGGAATAATTTGAGGGAAAGCATGAAATGAAACATAAAAAAAAAAAAAGAAGCGGTACTGAGATAATTTGCCCTATATGTGCAAATAGAATTTGGACAAATCTTTACCCGGAGTAGAACACGAACCTAAAAGAATTGAAAGGGCCCATTCAAGAACAAGAAAATGACATCGTGATTTGAATTTCGATGAAATAATACATCAATGAGAGGTTAGTTTAATAAGTTCAATAATTTTTTTTTGATAAGGAAGAGAAAGGGAACCAAAACTCATGTTTTTGAAAAATCGAAGAAAAGCCCTTCTTTAGAAAAACAAAAACCTGTTACAAAAAATAAATAAAGACTGTAATTGATACATTGATTGATTTTTTTTTCGCAATTTTTTGAACCGTATGCATCCAAAGGTGCACGTACGGTTCCTAAGGGATACAATTTTGTCCTAATCAACCGACTTCATCGAGAAAGATTACTTTTTTTAGGCCAAGAAGTTGATAGCGAGATCTCCAATCAACTTGTGGGTCTCATGGTATATCTCAGTATAGAAGATAATACTAGGGATTTTTATTTGTTTATAAACTCTCCCGGCGGATGGGTAATACCAGGAATAGCCATTTATGATACTATGCAATTTGTGCCACCCGATGTACATACAATATGCATGGGATTAGCTGCTTCAATGGGATCTTTCATTCTGGTTGGAGGAGAAATTACCAAACGTCTAGCATTCCCTCACGCTTGGCGCCAATGAGTAAAAAAAAAAAAAGACTATGCCTTCGCCATATCAAATATAAATAATCGAATTAGGAAAAATTAAGTAATAATAGCATGGCACTTTGAGTTCGATATGAACAAACCATTATTGTTTTTTATAACATGAGATTTTGTATCGAGATAGTAGTATGAAATGCGATTTTATCTTATGTGTCGGGAGGACATTTTAGCGTCACAAATCATTTTTTCCTTATTTGATCATATTCAGAAAGACACTTTGGGATTGCCAAATCACAAACTAGATAAATATATAAATATCTAATATAAAGCAACAGAACCATCGTAGTATTTTTTTACTCTTATGAAAAGAAGGATGGCAAATGGATTATTCAACGATCTGGCTGGATCGGATAGATTCTATTTCTTCCCCTCTTCTCTGGAGGAGGGAGGGGGTTAGTAAATTCCATTGCAGAGCCGTATGCAATGCACAAAAGGTGCCTGTACGGTTGTTCAATTCTATTTTTTTCTTCTTTTTTTTTATCCCTTTAATTTAAATCCCATCATGCGAGATAGAAGAACCATTCATGATGTTATCTCAATATCATCAGGGTTATGATTCACCAACCTGCTAGTTCTTTTTATGAGGCACAGGCAGGAGAATTTATCCTGGAAGCGGAAGAACTGCTGAAACTTCGCGAAAACCTCACAAAAGTTTATGTACAAAGAACAGGCAACCCTTTGTGGGTTATATCCGAAGACATGGAAAGAGATGTTTTTATGTCGGCAACAGAAGCCCAAGCCCATGGCATTGTTGATCTTGTAGCGGTTGAAAATGAAAATACTTCGGATTTCGTATAAATCCATGATTCCGTTTTATTTTCAACCATAATTCGAATTTTACACGATTTGATATCTTATATTGAATCGAAATAATTAATAATCATCAATCAGGTTAAGATCGATCTAAACCAACCCATTTTATAATATAATTTTATATATCCGACATGCCAACTATTAAACAACTTATTAGAAACACAAGACAGCCAATAAAAAATGTCACGAAATCCCCCGCTCTTCGAGGATGTCCTCAGCGTCGAGGAACATGTACTAGGGTGTATGTGCGACTCGTTCAGATCATGAGCTCGAGCAAATGAGACAATTTTTCCAAATGATTAATACCAATGAATAGATAGAGTAAAAGAACACCATTTACTATCTAAAATGGGGATATATTATATACCCTTATTGTTTCTTGTATATTGTGTATGGAATTTATGGTTTTCATTGGTGCAAATCCAACCACCTCAATTTGAGATGAGAAGCAATTCTCCATTGGTAGCAAATGGTTATCCATTAAGCGGAGGAAATGGTATTATAAGGATAAGAAGCAAAACAAAAAGGTTATGCCCATATTCTTGAAAGAACGGACTAACAGGGTCAGCTACCTAGCCAACTTTCATAATTAAATGCCGTCACTGTATGGATAGCTCTTATTGTGAAAAGGCCTATTACTGTATAATTAATGGGTAGAGCCAAAGAATGTTAACTATACAAGTTAACAATACCATTTAATTAAATGAGAGATGAGGCTCCGGCGCATAGAGAGGGCCTCACCGTTTAAGAAGTAACCATAGAAACGAAGGAACCCACTATTTTTTTGTATAGTATTTGGTAGAATTTCTTAGTTCCAGGTGAACCAAATGTCTGGCCTGGAAAGAATAAAAATAAAAAATAGTGGTTGGGAAGGTCATAGTAGCAAAAGCCATTGGAATTTATATTTTATATATCGGAATAATCCGTTTTGTTATTAACCGACCGGGGGGACAAATAATGACTGAAAGAAGAGAATTCAATTAGTTATTCATTAAAGTTTAATTTGATTCAATGACCAGAGTTAAACGAGGGTATACAGCTCGGAGACGTCGAACAAAAATTCGTGTATTTGCATCAACAGGGGCTCATTCAAGACTTACACGAACAATTACTCAACATAAAATGAGAGCTTTGGTTTCCTCTCATCGAGATAGGGGCAGGCAAAAGATAAATTTTCGTCGTTTGTGGATCACTCGGATAAATGCAGTAACTCGCGAGAATAAAGTATTCCATAGTTATAGTCGATTAATACACAATCTATACAAGGGGCAATTGCTTCTTAATCGTAAAATACTTGCGCAAATAGCTATATCAAATAAGAATTGTATTTCCATGATTTCCAATAAAATCATAAAATAAAGGAAATTATAAAGTAATATACAGGAATGATTGAACAAGAATTCCCCGGAGAATGAACTCCGGGAAGTATAGAATAAACTAAATTGAGATAAAATTAAGATAAGAAAAGTAGTAGGAATGAACGAACATGCTTCAATAAAAAAATTGCTTATCCCCCTTTTTTTGTTTCTTATAAGACAAGAATTAAACCTGGATTCTGGGCCTTTTCGAGCAAAACATCCAATCTATTTGAGCTTGAATTCCAATTGGAGTTTTGAGTCAATTGAGGAATATGCCTATTTATTTCTGGCTCTAGGACCCGCAGTTCTAGGGATCGACTCGGTTCTCTCAAATTGTTTCTCATTATTAAGAAAAGGTAACGAAGATAAAATACGAGCTTGTTTTATAGCAATAGTAATTAATCGTTGTTGTTTCAAGGTCAATTTATTTACCCGTCTAGATAATATTTTTCCTTGTTCACTAATAAATCGACTAATTAAACTCATGTTTCTATAATCAATTCGATCCCCCGAGACAATTGGGGGCAAACGCCGACGAAAAGAAAGCTTGGATTTACGAAAAGGTTGCTTAGATTTATCCATGGTTTATTCCTTATTTCTAAAATTCTATTTCTTTATTAATTTCAGATCCGGCCGAAGTAGGGTTTTATTTGTATAATTTATTATTTTAATATAATTTGTATTATATTATGATTATGTTATATGTTCTTCCTCTTTCTGCTCTTTGAGTTGGAATGGAAAGATTGCACATATGTTATGTTCCGTTCGATCTATTTCTTTATTTCCCCATGAATCGTATGCCTGTGACAATAAAGACAAAATTTTCTCAATTCTAATCGACTGGGTGTATTGTGTCGATTCTTTTGAGTAATATATCTAGAAATACCCCGCGATTCTTTATTGACACCATTTCGGGCACAACAACAAGTACATTCCAAAATAACTATGACCCTTACATCTTTACCCTTGGCCATGAACCCCCTTTGAATCGACTTAACTTTTCTTTCTTTTTTCGATCTGAAAATAAAAAGAACAAAAAATTAATAGAAGTTACTAATTTGAAATTAATTTTCTAAAGATTTCATTGTAATTAATATTAATTAATTGAATTAATTAAGAGTACTAATTAAAATTAAATAGATTGAAGATATATATTTTTTTATTTAATTTTATTTAAATATCAATTATATATTATAATATTATATATAATTTTAAGTAATACAATTTTTTTCTAACTCTCAATTATTCCTAATACTAATACCAATATTTCATTTATGTATCTTCTTTACTATGTTATGATTTCGTGGAGCCTCTCCTAGACTGGACCCGCATTTCCATTTATGTTTTTCCAAATATAATTTTATTAGATCAACTTTTTGCTTGGGTTTAATACATTTTTTTTTAATCACGTCACATAGAATTAAATCTCTAATTTATTTATTTTTTGCATATTAATAACTAGAATCAAAAAAAAGGAAATGACAAGGCGTCTGGGAATAAACGATTAATCTCTATCAATAGACCCGCTAAAGACCCAAACCATAGAGTACTTAGCACAGGTGCCGTGGAGAGATATGTTTTTATATCTCGCATTGAAAGTCCTCCTTTTTATTGTTTATTGTAAAACATAGACATAGATTATATCTATGAGCAGATGTCGTAGTTCAAGATCATTTGTATTTATTTTTATGCAGAATTCCTAACTAAAATGGATATGTACAATGAACGAGCCAATGTTCTTGTCCTTAAAAACAAAAAGCCTGAGTGTTATCGATAAATATTAATTTTTTCATGCGTTAGGTTTCAGATGTATATAATATAAATA